TGTAGGAGTGAAGTGTTGAGTTGATATAATTTGAAGAAGCGAAGTGGCAGGGCCAAAGCAATAAAAGAAGTACGTATTTTTCACGTTTTCACGTTTCTAGGATTACACAAAGGGATTAGCAAATCAAAGTGCTAATGCCACGACCAGCCCGTAAATTGTTAAAGCTTCCATAAAAGCCAGACTAAGCAATAAAGTACCTCGTATTTTACCCTCTGCTTCTGGTTGTCTAGCGATACCCTCTACGGCTTGGCCCGCAGCAGTACCTTGACCGACTCCGGGTCCAATAGAAGCAAGTCCTACGGCCAATCCAGCAGCAATAACGGAAGCAGCAGAAATTAGGGGATTCATGGTAAGCTCCTCACAACAAAAAATGAAGAAATGGTTAATGATATAATCAAATAAACCAATGAATTATTATTATTATATATATATGAATTATTATATATATAATTAATGTTATATATTTATACTATGTATTAATTAGTTACATTACTTATTATTTCATATTCCATCACTAAGATCCATACAACTAAACTAAGAACTCCGAACCTAATTTGAGAAGTGATGATATTTGATATCACTGAATCATCAGAACTACTTCAATATCTCGTTTTTATTCACTATCCAAGTCTTTTAAAATCCATATAGTTCTAGTTAGTTCTTCTATTTCTTTGTTCCGAACCCCATTCTTTCAATTCCTCGCTCCTTCATCTTCTCTATATGCATTCATAGGCTTAACTTCATATTCAATCTACACATACAGTCACAGACGAAAAAAGGAAGAGCTTATAGCTTATATATATCGTAATCCATATAAATAAAGTGGAATCCATATCTATATAATAGAAAGTCGATAATATGGGGAATGAAATAATATAGATGGGTAGTCCAACTATTGAATATCTACTATCACATATACATGTGTTTCTTCCATAATGTAAACCATCGCCATCTTATCTTATTTCTATTGAATCGGATCGGACCCTGGAATCATTCTTCTAAGCATACACCGAGTTCACATATAATATAATATGTAGCTACGGCTATGTAGCTCGACCCGCCTAACCTACTTGATTTTTAATCTTATTCGTGAACTCTTTCTTGTCTTTATCATTATCTCACATGGACACAAATGAAGAGATTCATCAAAGCGAATCATCCCATATCAAGATTTGATTGATTGATTGATCCAATTTCTCTTAATTCAATTTTTGGTCAATTGTTGAATAGAATGGAATGAAATAGCAACGGTTCCACGGAACATAGTTCTTGTTGTTTCGTCGCGCGTCCCAAACGGATAACAATTATTATCCCAATTATGAATTGTCGTAATTGACTGGGCAAATAAGTATGACATGAATAGGACAAAAGGAGGATCTTAGGAAAAATTGGGAATCTCCCCCCCCCCTTTTTTTACAATTCCGTAGTGTAATACGTAATATAATTAATATTAATATCGTACATATATATCTCTTGCTCCTGTTTTGTTCCTACTATATATCATACATATCATAAATATTTATATATAAATCATGTTCCTCAAGCGGGTATCTTGAACTACCCATGAATTAATTATTTCATTGGAATAAGATTCATGGACTTATTGATTGAAATTAAAAAAGAAAAAGTGACTCTTTTAAATTAAAAGCATTATTTTATTTGGATGAAAGGCTACTCAATGATGACCCTCCATGGATTCACCTATATAAGCCGCGGCTAAGGTTGAAAAAATGAGAGCTTGAATACCGCTTGTGAATAATCCGAGGAACATCACGGGTATAGGAATCACTAAAGGTACTAAAGAAACAAGAACAACAACTACTAATTCATCGGCCAAAATATTCCCGAAAAGTCGAAAACTAAGTGATAAAGGTTTTGTGAAATCTTCTAAGACATTAATTGGTAAAAGTATTGGAGTTGGTTGAATATATTTACCGAAATAACCCAATCCCTTTTTAGTAAGGCCTGCATAGAAATATGCCACTGACGTGGGTAAAGCTAAAGCAACAGTAGTATTTATATCATTCGTAGGTGCAGCTAACTCCCCATGAGGTAACTCTATGATTCTCCAAGGTAAAAGAGCACCTGACCAGTTAGAAACAAAAATAAATAGGAACAGAGTTCCAATAAAAGGAACCCAAGGACCATATTCTTCTTCTCCAATTTGAGTTTTGCTCACGTCTCGAATGAATTCAAGAACATATTCGAAGAAATTCTGACCGTCGGTCGGGATAGTTTGTGGATTCCGAACGGCTATAGCGGCTGAACCTAATAAGATAGCAATTACGACCCAGGAAGTTATAAGTACTTGGGCATGCACTTGGAAACCCCCTATTTGCCAATAGAAATGTTGGCCTACTTCTACACCGGATATCTCGTATAACCCCTTTAGTGTGTTGATGGAACATGGTAGAACATTCATATTACCCTCTGACAGAAATGGAACTTAAGAAGGAATTATTTTGATTCAACCATTTCTACTCTCCTACCTAATTTAATCATTTCAGATACTAAATTAATTAATGAATTAATCACGTAATATATCCACGTAATATATCCCTAGCAATTTTAATCTCCCTTTTTTTTTCACATTCAGGAATAGTAAGAATAACTGATTCCATGAATCTCTGGGTTTACCGAAGCGAAGTAATTGACTTATCTTATTATTAATCAACGACTTCTTATATAGCTAGAACGTCCCTGACAAATTGCGGATACTAATTTGTTAAGAATCAATCGGATGGAAGCTATAGCGTCATCGTTCGCTGGAATCGGAATATCCGCGAGATCTGGATCACAATTTGTATCGATTAAACAAATAGTTGGAATACCCAAAGTGACGCATTCTCGAAGGGCCGTATATTCTTCTTGCTGATCAATGATGATTACAATATCGGGTAACCCCGTCATATATTTGATACCACCCAGATATGTTTTAAAGTGAGATAATTGTCTCTTCAATATTGCTGCATCCCGTTTCGGGAGACGACTGAGTTGCCCCATCTCGGCTCTCACTCTCAAGTCCCTGAACTTCTGAAGTCTCGTTTCTGTAGTGGACCAATTCGTTGACATACCACCGAGCCATTTTTTATTGACATAATGACACCGAGCCCTTATTGCAGCTGATGCTACCGAATCAGCTGCTTTATCTTTCGTACCAACTATTAAGAAGTGTTTTCCTCTACTTGCTGCGTCAAAAACTAAATCACAGGCTTCTGATAAAAAACGAGCAGTTCTTGTAAGATTTGTAATATGAATACCTTTACGCTTTGCGGAGATGTAAGGTGCCATTCTAGGATTCCATTTCCTAGTACCATGGCCAAAATGAACCCCCGCTTCCATCATCTCTTCCAAATTGATGTTCCAATATCTTCTTGTCATTTATCCCCACACTTCCTCTAAAAAAAAAAAGACCCTGAAATAAATAATTGTTCCAATGGAACCTTCTACCGGGGGTTAACCATTAATACACGATCCAAGCTTTATTATTAATTCCTTTACCCTGGGTTTCGATATTCTCTTTATTAACAAATGACCACTATATTAGCTTAGCTAATAATGAATAATGAATCTGCTCTTATGAACGATTGTATTAGATCCCATAGAATGGTTGTTCTGATGTATTATGGAAACTCTTTGGCTTGGGGATGCAAGAACCAAATAATTCTCTGTGGTAGAACAGAATATCTCTCATTTCCCCCCCGAAAAGATTCTTCTTTTGTATTTCCAAAGGAATGTTGTTGTATTCCCTTGAACGGTGAACGAATCGTTTGAATCCGGTACCAACGGGTATCATCCCCCCCAGAACAACATTCTCTTTCAGACCTTTCAACCAATCAATACGACCCCGGAGAGCGGCTTTTGCTAAAACTCGAGCGGTTTCCTGAAAACTAGCTTCTGATATGAAACTTTGAGTATTCAGAGATGCTCTTGTTATTCCCAAGAAGACGGCTTGGTAACAAATAGCCTCTTCCAAAGCACGACCTGCTCGTTCTGCTCGCAACAATCCGATTAGTTCCCCGGGTGAAAAAACATTAGACATTCCATCTTCTGAAACCAACACTTTTGATGTTATTTGTCGTACAATAATCTCTATATGCCTATTATGAATCTGTACCCCCTGGGATCGATAAACCTTTTGTATCTTATTAACCAAAGAAATACGACTTTGCGCTATAGTGAGTTCAGCACCAATCAGGAATCCCCAAGGAATTCCAAGAATTCCTGTTATATGTTTGTTCCAACCTTCAACCCTTTTTTCTAGGTTCATCGATATTGAATCAATCGAACGAACTTCTAACACTTGTTCAACCTTTGGAAGGCCGTGAGTTATATCACCAGATCTCGATTTTTCATATATAAATGTAACTAATGTATCTCCTTCGTAAAAGATTTCCCCATAATCACCATGAACGGTTGTTCCTCGGGTGGCCAAATAGGGTTTAGCTGATCTTATTATGAAAGAGTCAAGATGAACCATTATAACTTGACCAGATTTTATGCGTGTTCCGTGTTTGGATAGACATACATTTTTACAAATAAACTGTCCAAGGCTAATTATTGTGGTTGTGGATGTCCCCTCACAAGAATCGTGAGGGAGAAAGTACGAATCGAATAGATTTAAAATGATGTCACTGCATGGATTTGTATTAGAGATTCTCACGTTTTCATCCACTAAATAATATTTAAGTAGTTGGAAAGTCTGTTTTGGATTATTATTATCCAGTATTAAATATTTATTTAACAAGATCTCATTATGAGTTATTGAATGATAAGATGGGGAAAAATTATGAATTTTAGGTACAGTACCTAAGGGCCCCAACAAATTAAGAATTGGAATCAGGGGATCCCCCCTTTCTTTAATTGATTCTTTGGTCACATTGTGATATTTCGAAACATTGATGCGAGAACAATTGGATGATGAAAAAACTATAAGAGATTGGCCTTCCTTATTTCTATTAAGAAATGTACGAACGGTTCCTTGATGTTGACTAAGTGAT